ATAGCTATTTATTCCTAACTTTTTCCTATACTATATAACAAGTTAGGAACAAGAAGATTTAATCGGCAATATCGACAGATTACCGCGTAATCCAAAGAGATATGAAAATGAAAAACAAAAGCTTCACTATTCAAATTTTGAATTTGAATATCAGAATAGTGGATATAGTTATGATTCAAGGGGTTAGGTCCACTTACTTTTTTCTTTTGTTGATTTCTAATTGATTTGATTGCTATAATAAAAAATAGGAAATTAGGAATATTTTGAGATTCAAGTAGACAACTTATTATTGTTCATTATAAACGTAATAAACGTAATACTATTAAGTATAATATATAATAAATAGAATAAACATAATAGCAAATGGTCACCCTTATAAATAGAATTCATTATAATAAATTAAATTAATATAATTTGTTACTTTTTTTATTACAAATCAAATACAAATATAAAAAATATTTCTATTCTTCCTTTAAATATAAATACTACCGCGGGAGTTTTATGAAAAAGCCAAAGCCCCTTATCGGATTTGAACCGATGACTTACACCTTACCATGGCGTTACTCTACCACTGAGTTAAAAGGGCATGTTTGATTCAATTTCTGAATTTAAGGCGCGAGTCACTATATATTTAGTATATATACATATTCTATGTATATAAATAGATCTTTTACATATATCTTATGTGTTCAAATAAATTTTTGACGTATAGTGGTTCACTCAGGAACGATAAATTTGATTTACATAATTGAGTTGAGTTATAGGATATACTTGTAAGTACAAAAAGGCTTTTTTACTTTCAAAAATATCAATGCAAGGAATTTTTTCAAGCTAGATGCTAATTGCCATCATAACGAAATTCATTTGATTGATATATGTACCTATCAATTGATATATGTACCTATCAATTCAACCTAAATCCAAAATATTTCATCGAATCATTAATAAAGCGCTTGTGCTTGTCCCCCACAAACCAAATTGTTAGAGAAAAAAATTTCTTATTTATTAATATTATATTTATATTATAAAATAATATTAACAATAAAAAAACAAGATAGATTTATTTATTGAATCATAGAATATTGAAATTATAGAATATTGATTAGCATGAATGATTCATAAATAGAAATAATCAAAAAATTATATAATCGTGAAAGATAGAAAGATTCTTCGCATTGATTCATACGATTCCATTATATTGACAATTTGAAAAAACTATTCATACTATGATCATAGTATGATGGCGGTTGTGCACATATGCCCCCATCGTCTAGCGGTTCAGGACATCTCTCTTTCAAGGAGGCAGCGGGGATTCGACTTCCCCTGGGGGTAGGGGACTACGAAAGGAAGTGGATCATGGATTATTGCTAAGCCTGGATTGATTTTTCCCGGGTCGATGCCCGAGCGGTTAATGGGGACGGACTGTAAATTCGTTGGCAATTTGTCTACGCTGGTTCAAATCCAGCTCGGCCCAATAATTCACTGATCCATCATGAAGTGATATAACCCATTTTATGTTCTCCATAAATGCTCGATCCCACGTAAAATTTTCACATATTCATATATCTTTACCGCGATCACTATTTATTTACATTCTAATGATCTAGACTTAGATCAAGATGTAAAGTCTAAGGAAAAGAGTAAAGCAAAAAGACCTTTTGCATTGAAAGATTGACTATCCATTGATTTGGAAATAATGAAAAGATTATGATTATTAGTAATCCATGCCGCTCTTGCTAAAGAACATATCCATATCAAAAGTTTTTGAATGAAATCTTATGAATATGTATACTGTACACTTTATTTTAGTATGTTATTTCTTTGGGATTGTAGTTCAATTGGTGAGAGCACCGCCCTGTCAAGGCGGAAGCTGCGGGTTCGAGCCCCGTCAGTCCCGATGGATCCAAATCCAATAAAAAAATACAGCAATTCATCCTTCCTTTTTTCTGTGAAAGGGGGTACAAATAGTATAATTTCATTCCCAACAGGAATCTTTTTTTTTCATTTCTTCTATTGTTTGTTTGGGTTTGTTTAGAACCAATGGTAAGCGTAAGAGCGGTTAGAGGATACTTCATCAAACGATTGTACAAGGAGGACGCTAGTTTATAGAAAAGAAAGGATGAAAAATTTAACTAAAAATAAAAAAAAGTTAAAGGTGTTTTTGAGTGTATCAGGAATTGACGTTGGAATTCGGTATGGATAAAAGATTTTCCTATCTTATACTATTCAATTCTTGACGATGAATCAATTTGTCAGATATTTTTATTCATGATATTGATCTGATTCGATTACATCAAGTGTAATTCATATTCATCCCATTGAATTTACAGACAAAAGATTTATCATCTCTATGGGATTAAATCCCGAGTTAGTGCGAATTAAAGAAAAATTAAAAACGAAATTATGGAAGTAAATATTCTCGCATTTATTGCTACTGCACTGTTCATTTTAGTTCCTACTGCTTTTTTACTTATAATATACGTAAAAACAATAAGTCAAAGTGATTAATTTGAATTAAACTTGTGACTTTTTAGTTCTTATCAATGATTGAAGAGAAGAAAAAAAAATAAAAAGGATTCCAATTTCGCGTTTTAAATGAAACGATCGAACTATACTCAGCAGTATTCTATGAGATACTAGATAGTGTGGTAGATAAAAATTTATCTACCATACTATCTAGTATCTAGTATTGTTATTAGACTGTATAAAGTTTGTTGTATGAAGATACAGGTTAATTTAATATATAGATATATTAATATTAATCGACATTATGATCTTCATATATGGAATTGATATATAGATATCAATTCCATATATAATGTACAGAGTGTTATGTTCTAATTCTATTTCTTTGCTTCATCTATTTCTATTTGATTTGTGTTGATTCCAATCAATCTGAAATAATCCCAAAGACAGCTTTAGCTTTTACTTTACGATTCTAATTCCTAGATTTCCGATTCTTTTTAATATGAATTCCGATATCCATTGAAAGAAAGATTCAAATCAATGAAAGAATAAGGGGATGTTTATAATATAATAAAATATGAGAAAATCAAGTAATCTTATTGTTAGCATTCTCACAAAGAAGTAATTGATTGAGCAGTTGACAGAGGATCTAGAGGTTCATGGGAACTTCTTCGGATTTCGAAATAAAAAAATTTTTCAAATTTCATTTTGAAAGTGAAATAGTCAAATTAAAAAAAAAAGTATTTCCAGAACAGAACGATCTATAAAAAAAAATTGATACAGTTTGATTCCTAAACTCAATTAGTAGTACTTCTAGAGTCCACTTCTTCCCCATACTACGAGTGAAAGGGAAAATGTAAAGACTACCATTAAAGCAGCCCAAGCGAGACTTACTATATCCATGTGAATTTTGTCCTCGATCTCTATGAAGGAATTTTTCAATTATTGTTCACTAATAATAGTAGAATTTCCAGCGCATAGTCAAAAGGGGATTCTGATCCAACACTATTGTATTGATGAAACAATCCAATAAATCCAATTAGAACAGTTCTTATAATTATAAGATTTCTAGTAGAATCAGAAAACATTAAGCACAAGGAAAATACGCAGAGACAGCCTTTGAAGTAGCAGAAGTATCAAAGGAATGTTAATAACATGTCAGAAGAATAAGACCTATTCTCTCTTTTGTCACCTTTGATTTTCATTAAGTCAAAAAGAAAAAAATATAGAATCAAAATAGATCATTATATATCGAATACCCCTATTTTTTTTTTTTCTTTTTCATTTTTCCCATTTATTTGATATAAATTTTACCATATCCGATTGTCCCTATGAAATAATCGAAAGCGTCCTATTACGCTCTTGACTAGAGGTTATCGAAGGGGTAATATTTATTTTTTCACTTTAATTATGAACTTTATAGTTTATATAAAAATAAGTAAAAGTACATAAACTAAAAGTATATATAAGTACTTATATATATAAGTCAAAAAAAGCTAATTATCCATTCAATCAAATTACTATTGATTGAATGCCAGAGTACTCATAAACTTTCATGAGTATGTATACAAAGTTTCTTCTGTTCTTTCCACAACTAATAATTTAATTAGATTCCCACGCCACTATCCAATCTAATTCAAGACTCAGCCAGTAGACACTACGTTAGTAGTGCAAGGACTATCAGATAAAAAGTTACCAGTTCTTTTTCATGACTATAAGTTTTCCTTAAACCATAATTTATAGAACAGACGCTTGCTTCTGCTGGAAAAACTTGGCACGTTATATCAGCAAAACAGAATAAGGTATTTCGACTCTTTTGTTAATCAGGCGACACCCGGATTTGAACTGGGGAAAAAGGATTTGCAGTCCCCCGCCTTACCGCTCGGCCATGCCGCCAAAACGATAGAAAATATATGACAAAATTTCCCCTTTTGTTTTTTTTCTTGTACTTGTATTTTGCATCCCGTTTTCTTTAAAACCTTTCCGAAAAGAAATCCTTTGATTGTAGCGTATCTTAAAATCCCAAATATCTATAAACATTATTTCCCCTTTGAAAAAAATATATATTTTTCAGTCACAAAACCAAAAAATTAGGACAAATTTGAACCGTTAACTATTGATTGTAAATTCAGGAACGATTCTTAGATTTGAATCTAAAACAGTGTTTCCTTTGTGTTTACTTAAAGAGATAAGTAAATTCAAATTGATACATAACTAAACTAATCAGTTTTTATTTATTTTAATTTTATTTTTTTTGAAAAAAAAATCCTTATCAATTTCAATTATAACAGGAATTATGGGTATATGTAAACCCCATAACAAAAATCAAAATTGTTACGCAGATATTATCTAATCAGGTATCTTATCTGTATATGATGTTTCATAGGTAATTTTCACGAAATTATCGTGTTTCACTTTTTAAATTTTTTTTTGAATATATAAAAGAGATTTTTTGATAAAGTATGGCTGGGGTTGTTCCGAATAAAGAATAAAGCTGTAATGGAATATAATAAAAACTAAAAAAGAAAAAGGGG